GGTTACCCGAAGCTCATGTAGAGGCACCTACGGCAGGATCCGTCATCTTGGCAGGAATTCCTTTAAAATTTGGAACCTACGGGTTTTTAAGATTTTCAATACCCATGTTTCCCGAAGCGACACTTTGTTTTACTCCTTTCATTTATACTTTAAGCGCGATTGCTATAATATATACTTCCTTGACCACTTCAAGACAGATCGATCTAAAGAAGATCATTGCTTACTCCTCAGTAGCCCATATGAATCTGGTGACTATTGGTATGTTTAGTCGGGCGGCGGCCGTTAGGTCACCTATTTTGAGTTATGGACACACAAGGCCAAAACATGTGTGTCGGGCGTGCGACCCATCAACCTACTAGCAATGGGGGAGAAAACATAGCATGTCGCAACAAAAGCTTGATTCGAGGCGTCAGCAAAACACTGCCGTCTGTTCCCTTCAGTCCCTTAGCGCCCCGGGACGGGAGTGGGGGGGACGGTCGTTAGACGGCAACAGCAGCACCGGCTCCACGAAGTCTGAATCGAATCTTTCTGTTGGCTTTCCCAATTCATTCGTAAATCAAAATCAAAGGGCTAGAAGTGCTCGCTTCTAGCTGCTTCGCCTGCTTCTTCTTATTATGGCGGCTATGTTGGCGTGGCGAAAATGAACGAAAAGCGAGATGAACGTGCTATTTTCAAATCGATTGATAGATAGCCTGATCTGTTCTGATAGATCTAAAGAGTAGAAATAGATAGAGAATAGAGAGGGAATCAATAATAAGGTCTTTGAGCCTATTTCTATCTATTGATGAGACAACTATCTATTCTTGATCCATCAGAAAGAAATCGATATGTATCTGATGGAGTCTACATCGTACGTAGAGCGCCCCAGCGCTTTTTGGGCCAGCTCAGTTCTCTTATCCATCGGTCCAATGCACTGGGCTCATCTCATGGAGGGAAAAGCCAAAATGTAGTTGTCTTGTTGTTGTTCGCCGCCTCGACGCATTCCCTTCTCTCCCCGGCATCGTCCCACACAGAAAGAAAGAGCGCGGAGCCCCGGCCCGAGCCATAGGTCCGCTAACGTAAAGCGAGGAGTTGAGCCTGAACTGGCGAACCGAAGTCACTTTCGGAACCATACTTCCTACAGCTAACATGTGCCCAGTCCTGCGGAAAGGCGCAAACGAACGTGAGCTGCTATACCGAATCCCCCGCTGGCCATCGGGGACCGAGTGGTAAGGCCATGATCTGCAGGGGAACGGATCACTCATTCTTCCATTGGGGACAGGTGCACGAACGACAACTCCAAACGTCACACATCCGCCGCCTACTTACCGTTTAGGTGGCACCAGCGAGATCCAGCTAAGGAAAAAGAGTGTCGCGGCTGCTCCACTCCGCCGCGGTCTCATGAACTTCACGGAGGAACCTAGCTTCTTCAGCGAAGCTGGAGGAACCCCTTCCCGCGCGCAAAGCGAATGGGCGCTGTGCTGTGGGTCAGTTTCGGGGCGGGGGGCGCAGAGATACCAGAAGAATGATTCATTTGTTTGGATCGACGAGCTTTTTCAGCCCCAAAACTCAGAATCAATGGAATGTCTGTCCATAAACATCTATTCTATCTGTATATATAGGGGATCTCTTTATACATATCAAAGTCTTTTATGGCATGATATGATCGCCTAGCTGTAGCCGCATATCAGCTGCGCTCAATATGCGGATTTCTGTTGGATCAGATCTTTTCTTTCGCTTTGCCGGAAGCTTTTTGACCTAGCGAAAAGCACTTTCGCGCAAGCAAAGTAGAAGCTTTGCCAGAAGCAAGACGAGGAAGCGGAGCTGTCGTATAAGCGGTAGCTTCCCCCGCCCGACTAAAATACAAGAGTCGCGGCCTACTTTGATTGCGAAGGGGTTTGGCAACAAGCAAACGGCTTTCTATCATAGTTGCAAGGGTTCAAAACCTTAGTTCGCTGCTTTTCCCAGGGCCAGAGAAGGGCTTATACTGCTCGCCTTTGTTTGGTTTGATATATTCATTCAGTCAAAATACAAACTACAACAAAGTGGAAATGGAAGGGCCACTATAGAAGCTAGAACTTGCCTTATAAGTCGGCCTAACCAAAGCGTCACGACAACAAAAAATTACCCTTATGAATGGAATCTTAAGTAGGGGGCTTTGACCGCCCGCCTATCAATCAAAGAGGCAGAGAGTAAACGTAAGCTCACCCGTAAGCTCGAAGAGCTTCCCTTCATTCGCTTCGCGGGAGCCGCACAGCACATAGCTGGAAGTCAGAGGGCCCATACTACCTGCCTAACCCTTCGCTTCGAGGGACCGTAGATCGGAAAGCACCCCATTTATCCAAAAGATAAGGGAAGGGGCCTATGTATTTGCATGACCCCTGCGGAGGAACCCCTATCCCGGAGCCAATCCCTTATTGGTCCTGCCACCACGCCGCAGAACGAGAGCTCGTGTGGAACCTTTTCTTTCTGGCGTAACAGCGGTGGAACGTAACAAAAGATTACGGTCGCCTAACATTAACATAAGGGCGGGGGGTACGGTAAACTCGGCCAAAATATGACACCCGAAGGGCCCGAACGCACAATCCTATCCCATCCGAGTCCGAGTTTACCCCTTGCACTGCGGACAGCCGACCGTAGCATCATAAGGCTTGCAGACCTTTCGAGGTAAAAAAAAAAAAAGGTACGGTACCATAGGAGGTTGGACTTTCTCAACGTGGTGTATAGCACGAAAAACCTTTCGATACAAGAAAGGGCCGTTCTCACATGAAAGAAGAGAATCAATCCTTTCTTCTCTTCTTTCTCTTTCTCGAGAAGGAAAGAAAGAGGATGGGGGGAGGGGGGAATGGGGCCGGTGCCCTTCTTTTACGGCCGTCACTCCTATTTGTCAGCCGTGAGGAACTACCGCTCGGTCGGTGGGAAAGGAAAGGCTTGGGCCTACCTATATCCCGATAAGACCTCATAAAGGAACGGCGGGAGTGATAGGTTCCATATTGCCGAGCTGAAAGGCAAGACTTTTGTACGTGATCGTAGTATGTGACGTCGTCTCGTCCACGCTGCATTGAAGAGTACCTACGCACTAAGTTCCGGTTCACTGATAAGGAAGATAGAGTTAGGCGGGGGTCTACGATGTGATACTCAAGTATGACCCGGGGAGATACATGCTAACTATGGGTAGGAAGCAGGAACCCTTATGTAAATAATTTCGGGGGGGTTACAGATCTCTTATACTACCATCGATCGACAGAGCGGAACGACCAGAAAAATAAGTGATGTTAGAAAGCCGTATGATAGGTGGTAACTATCTTGTACGGTTCGGGGGGTAATCGGCGTACTCCGGGAGAAATCTTTCGCTCTATCGAACATACAGGGAATTGGAGGTAGTATTCTACCGATGTTAAGTCATGGACTGGTTCCTTCAGCCCTTTTTCTATGTGTTGGTGTTCTATATGACCGACATAAGACTCGACTTGTTAGATATTACGGAGGTTTAGTGAGCACCATGCCGAATCTCTCTACCATTTTCTTTTCTTTTACTTTGGCCAATATGAGTTCACCTGGTACTAGCAGCTTTATCGGGGAATTTCCCATCTTAGTAGGAGCTTTCCAAAGAAATAGCTTAGTAGCCACATTAGCAGCGCTTGGGATGATTTTAGGTGCGGCCTATTCCCTTTGGCTATATAATCGTGTGGTTTCTGGAAATTTAAAACCCGATTTCCTCCATAAATTCTCCGATTCAAATGGCAGAGAAGTTTCCATATTTATACCTTTTCTTGTTGGAGGGGCGACCGTCCGTTGAACTACCAAAGAAAAAGGGTAAACCTATGTGATCATGACATTGTAGGTGCTTGCGATGGGACGGATGCGACTTCCCTCAGTTGGTTTGGGTGGCATAGCCCGTTGCATAAGTCCCCCTTTTTTTTGATTCATTTTTTGAGTCTTTAGGGAGCCAAAGCTTGACTTTACTAATAAAGGCTCGCGCAGGGGCGCTAACTTTTTTTTTTGCTAAGCCGTCTCTTTCTGGGTGGGACCGAGAGAAATAAAGGACAGAGGGCAACCATGCATGGTACTTCTCGACCCTGTCTCCGAGGGACAGTTGAACGAGCGACTCATGAATGCTGCCGGGTCGGACGAGCCGATAACTCGAACGCGTTCGGTCTGTTTTTTGAGCAAGAATCACAGCGTTACCTTACTTTCACCATGATACGGACTCCAAGTTCTTATGGCAGAGCACGAGGAGATTTATCATCAATATTCTAATGGGAATGGAAACCAGAAGCACGACCGAGGTCTTCGTAGTCCAAAATAATCAAACCATCAATAACAGTAATGTAAGCATGAGACTTTTTGGTAGTACCGGTGAACCAGATGGCCGCGGCGATGGAATCTGGGACGGAGGACTCGTAGTATCTCTCTAGATCCGGCAAAAGCGAAAGACCCCCTAGCTCCATTCGAATGAAGGCTGACTGCTGAGCCCACTCTGGCCCCGCGGGGCGGGCCCCCGTGGTTGCGAGCCGGAACTGCCATAGCTTATGGCTAGAGCAATGGGAGGGGCCCCGGCAGAGAGAACAGAACCGTAAGGATAACGAGTGCTCCGCCCGTCAAGCGGGCGGCAGGAGCAGCAGGCAAGTACTTGGTAGGCCAACAGTCCAGTGGGCACTCGACGAAAGGGGGGCACACGGAGCAAGTACGAGAAATTGGCCCCGCTCCGCTTTATAAAAAGCAAGGACCACTACGGGAGGTCAAACCCAGGACCTATGGAAGTCGGGGCTCGTCCCCGGTCAATATTGGATCAAACAAAACAAGCAATAGGGGCCGTAGCACTGACCTCTTTTTTTATTGATTCAATATAATAGGGGAAAAGATCGTACAGTTCCCTACCGAGACAAGAGAAACTCTTAACAGATCCTCCGCGCGCTGGGCATACCTCTTCCGTGCGTCTTTCTCGTGGCAGGAACAGAACAACAGGGAAAGACCCGGCCGACCTGCCCAGGGCTCGAGGGCGAGCTTTAGTTAAGAGAGAATGGAGAGCGAATCGAAAGGCTTCCGTTTTCGTTCTTGGTTTGGTTCGGGCTCCTCTCGATCTTTTTCGTAGTAGGGAAGGGGGAAGGAGTCTAAATCTATGGACATTAATGAACCATCATTGATGGACGTTGCACATGACACGATCAATTCGACTCAAGGTCCGGCGCTAATAGAGGTTGCTTACTTTCCTAGTAGCGAAGGAAAAGGGCAGGGCTTTTTTCGTGGTAATAGTGGGCGGGTCTCCTTTCGAAGTAAAGGCCTTCGCATTCCTAATCCGCCCCACCAACCACGAACGGCTTAGTTTGCCCCAGCTTGGTGAATCCCCGCGCAATGACATAGTTTGTGCGCCCTTTACCGTTCTCGCTCAGTGTTTGCAACGGCTGGGGAGGCAGTCGTAGAAGCGAAGTCTATCGCCACGCCAACCATCAAATACGAGATTGGGGGCCCCTTCTCAACGATTTGATGGAATGGCCCACCCAATAGCGCTTATGTCATATGGGAACTCATGGCTGGAAACAATCCTTATGGTTTTGATATCCGGTAGGAATAATAAGAATCAAAGTCCAGGTAGGTTGGTGAGCCTAGTGATAGGAGACTATCTAGCTTGGTTCGGAGAGCACTTGTTGGGTTAAAGACTTTTTTTGTTGCTAAATGTTACAGCCTAAATGCTGAACTATTGACTCTACTCGTTCGGATGGGTGTTCACCCCAAAGTGTTCCCGGACTGCATGCATACATCCGTAAGTAACTTAGTGCAACATGGCAAATTTCATTGAGAGGAATCAGCAAAGAAAAGAAAAACGGGTCAACATCTTAATGTGTATTTGAGGTCCTCGGGCTGAGGAGTGTCCACATGAGTTCGTTGAGGTGTCTACACAGGAATCAAAACCTCTTTTCTATTCTGTCGAGAGTTCGGATTGCTCCACCTAAGTAGAACAAAAGGGAGGAAAGATTTTGATTCTTTATAGCCCTTACCAGACCTTATGTCATTTCCTTCGGTTGGGTTAGCTTTTTGGTAGGAAGGGCGGTAGTAGAGTTGCGTCAGGTCCTTCGCGTCACTCTACTCTTGGTTTTCCTGGCAGGGATGCCCATTGTTCCTTGCGATTCCTACTCTCGGAGGAAGGGCTGGGCTACTAGATGGGCGGGTGCGCCACACCTAAACCAGGCTCAAAGCGATGAGACGATTTCTTCTCGGTTAGACTCTCGAGAACCAAAACAATAGACTGATTGACTGTGGTCAGGTCAGAGCCTTCTGTTGGAGGAGATTGATTTGACTTGCTATCGTACTGAGTCTTCCGCTGGAACTGGATTCTCTAAAGCTGAAAGTTTCTTCGCCCTCATCAATGAATTCATTAGTTTCTTCGCATTGGTATTAGAGTCAGACAGCCAGCTATATATGTGGGAGTCTTTTCTAGACTAGTATACTCTAGCTCCTTAGCTAGCAATAAGTAGTATTAGAAAGTGAGAGATAGGCCTATAGATTCCTTTGTCTCGTATTCAAACGGATACTATAGAAGGAGAAGGCTGAGAACGGCCTTGTTTGGCTCATCAATTCCAACAACCAACAAACGGTTACATCAAAGCTTGAAAGCCCTCCTAGCGCCTAAAAGCTGTCCGATCCAATGCAATCTCATTCACTACTTGTAAACCTCCGAAAAACGCGAAACCTTAAATAAAGGATAGGATCAAGTTCTTTCTGTAAGTAGACTAGCAGAACAGAAAGCTTAAGATTCGAGGAACGCCTCCGGTCAATGTATTCTTATTCCCCCTAATCAGCATTCCCATTCCATTCCCAATCAATGAGTGTTACGGAACTAGAAGCAATCCTTTCTTGTAGGAAGCTAACTTTCCCGACCTCCTATAAGGAAGTGAATGAAAGTAGGTGAAATCTCTTCTATTCAGAAGCGGATCAAGAAAATAGTAATCAACGGAGAGAATAAGCAATTGATAAGCAATTGAAAGGATTCTCATCTTGTCTTCTTCAAGGAGAAGCTTAGCTGCTTGGAGCAGGACTTCTTACAAGGCTATCTTGATAGAAGCAATTCTCTTTTGAGACACTGAAATACGCCCAGCAGGAACGAAATGAGAATATATTGGTGGTACGTAGTTGCTGTGCCTGAGAGAAGCGGCTAACATAGATGCTAGGGAAGGCGGTGAAGGAGAAGAGTAGATCGGTAAGTAGAGAGGTGTTCGAGTGTTTGAAGCGGCAGCAGAAGAATCTTATCAAAATGGATGGACTAGTTCGGTATATTCGTAGGAGTCAGCGCACAAAGATTCTATACCAGTAGAATACACTACACAAGGATTCTCTACAAAAAAATAGGAGTTAGCGCTCCAGTAGGGAAGGGAGGACCTCTTGAATAAGTCATAATTGTATAACCTATCTCCGTCCTGTGAGAAAGACCTCCTTAAGAAGACGGGGGCTAAGTCAGCTGCTTAACCTTACCAATATAGGTTACGGTAGGTGTGACTAATCACTAATCTAATCTCAATAAAAAAATGCCACAACCTGAGTCTTTCCTGCCATTAAGCGCTTCTAGCACCGGTAGCGCCTGTTGCCTAGCTAGTAGCTCTCTTGGTTTGGCATTAGCAGCCGTTCGGAATCGTAGAAGGAAGACTCTATCCCGCCGCGGTCAAATACCCCCGGCAATCTCCGGAATGCTAGCTGGTACTTAACCTCATACTATTATTAGTAGGCTTCTAGAGAAGCCAACTCCTTTCAAGCAAGAAGGACTCGGATTACTCACCGCTTGAATTTAGTTAGTTCTATTTGCACTAATCCGAATCTGTGTTCTGAGTTGCTAACTGCACTCTGTCTTCTTCCTATCAGGGGAATATCTATCTTTCTCTCTCTTGTGTCATATCTCTTGTTTCGGATATCAAACCGGACGGTATAGTATATGAAGAAAGAGATTGTTGACGTGCTGTTAGTAGACTCAACACTCATTTAGAGGACTTTACAAGCAAGAGTAGTAATAGCACATGGCGAAGACGTATCACGTTAGGGTCCGAAGGGAACAAAACCTCTATCTGTCCGTTGCTCTGTCCACGAATAGCGTCCGTTGTTTCTTCATTCCTGGCTGGCAAGCTCAGTTCTTTCTGTTCTAATCACTTCAATTCCCGTACACGCTTGCAGACCTTCACTTCAATCAAATAGAGAAATTCCCTACCCTAAATAGTCCTAGGAAAGAAATGTCACGTACGGCACTTCCTAGCCAGCTCCTAACAGAGTAGGATAGCTCCCTCCAGCCGTCAATTACAGGCTTAGGTATTAAGCTCACTGCTCCGGGTAAAGAAAAGGGTCCCCCTTCCATTCGGAGCAAGCATCGTAATCGTACCGCTAATCCATAGGAAAATAAAAACCTCTACGTATTGCTCATTCGCCGTCCTTGGTTAGTCCCGTTTTTCTGTGAGGAGCTTAAAAGGTACGAAGTTCTTTCTTCCTAGCAGCCTATGTATAGTGTGAAGTGCGAGGTCTTTCCACTTACGAATTCCTGCTATTCAAAGGGTGAAGCATACCGAGGAACGCCTCTCCTTTCAGTCGAGTCATGACTTCGCCCTCAGGTGGGAGGAGTCATGACTCGACCTTTAGTTTTGTGACTCGAGTACTTGTTGCGAGAGGTACTGACGTAACTCGACTAAAAGGAGAGGTTGTTTACATACTTGAGCTTTCTGCGAGAGGGATTTCTTACTCGACTAAAAGGAGAGGGAGCAAGGTGAACTCTTCCCATTGCTAACATTCCAGGGATTCCTTAACCAACTACCAATTAAAAGAGTAAAACATTTCTTTGGGATAAACTGATTCAAACAGATAGGCAGATTGAAATGGAACTTTCTACAAACAAAAACTCCTTACCTTACTTGGCTTACCTCTCCCATTCCTCTAATCCCTAACCAAAACAAACCTAATCTCATCACCTCATTGCTAATATTGCTGGGATTCCCTCCTAACCAACTAATCTCCTTACCTCCTATTCCTGGGATTACTGGGATTACTGGTTCTCCCATTCCTAACATTCCTAGGAATTCGCAAGACACCATAGGCAACATGGGAATCCTTGATCTACTTGTTTCTCAGATTCCCTTTGAGGTTAGGAGAGTGAGTCGATTCGACGAGGCTAGCTTGTAGGTTAGCCTTTAGTTTCCGTCAAAGAATTGGATTTTCATACTTCCTTCCCCTTTGGTCGATTCAAGTGGACTTTATCCTAGATTTGTCGATTTCTCCCTGGTTGAGGACCTTTGGATGCCAGTTTTCTAGATGCCAGTTTTCTATAAGAAGGGTCAGCCTTAAAGGAAAAAAACCAATCCCAAGGTAAGGTCTAAACTGATCTAATCGGTAAAGCCGGAAAAAGAGCTGAGTTTAACGGCGAGAAGCTCCTTTCAAAGGAAGGAGTGACAGAAAAGGTCGGGACAGTGGCTGCTACCGCATTGACTTCGGAAGATTTGGATGTGTTAAGGCTAACCTCCCAAAACTCACTAAATTTACGTTGCTTCACAAGGTAATTCCTATTTGCTTACTTGTTAGAGTAAGGAAAGGAGAAGAGCTTCAAGGTAGAACCTATGAACGTAGATCGCATATAATGTGTCGATCTCATCACCTTACCAACCAGGGCCTATGTATACGAAACTGGTGCACCATCTGCAATCGCTATATATACCTGACCTAGCTTCTCGTGTATCACCCTTTCTTTCTTCCTTTCCTAACTATCACTGACCGCGGGGGAAATGCTGACAGAATGCCAATACTTGTTCGATCGAAATTCTAACAGTTGTTCCGGGCGTTTAATGTTTGTTCTGGTTCAAGCTAGAAAACGGTCAAGTGTGTTTCTAATCAGGGTTATCTAAATTGGAATAAGTACTTTTTGATAACTTTGTCTCATGCGGAGCAAAGCCCTTCTTAGTCAAGCTTAGTCCCTTTGGAGTATATTTAAAGGGAAGTGCGGATCTGGAGTGTTTTGTTTAGACGAGCTATGCAGCAAGCTGAGTTCTATCGAAACAACGTTTTCCGGGCATACGAGAAAAGAGTCCAGCCCAGCATATTTATTTGCGACTTTCTTGATCCCGGAAATCTTGTACTCAGAGTCACGGATAAAGATAAAGTGGACTACCCTGTATGACCTACAGTTCTTTTTAGTGGCTTTTTCTTGTCCTGGACCATTCAGCCCTTTCTCAACCAAGTATAGGTAGAAGCCCTCTTTTCCATACAGATAAAGGTTCGACTTCCAAGAGAAAAGATAAGGAAGTCGGTATTGATCGTGGAAATATCTTAGAAAGTATTCAAAATCGCTTCTCTTCCTTCATTCTCAGTAGGCTACCGTCCTCGGAACCAATGCCTAAGATTTGCCCTTGCGGTCTGCCCTTAGTCTAAAGACTTCTATCCACTACGATGGAATCTGTTTAGTGGAGGGAAGGCCTAGTTAATCTAGCACTATGGTGGAATCTAAGTGTAAGATATTGTTCCGCGGTTGGAAAACTAGCTCCTATGCGCCTGTAGGTAGGACGTTAGAAAAAGAATCCGAATTAGGCTTGCAGACCTTCTGACTTCCCTGTCCGGGATCTCTTCACTGGATGTGGAGGCGCGTAGCGCTGCGAAAAAGAAAGGGTTGCCTTCCATGCCAAGCCAGCACATGGACCGGATTGTTACTCGCTACGCGCCTCTGCATGGTGAGATGGGAACAAGTTGTCATGATGTATGCAGGTAAGTGAGCGATGAACGCCTGTCTCTGTTGCTGCATGTGCTGTTTGTTTGTTTCCGAGGTGGTGTGGTCTGCCTCTGCCCCCGAGGAATGTCTAGGAGAAGGGTTTTCTGCTGTGATTGCACCAAGTGCAGCTGCGGGTTAGTATCTCTTCCTAGGTGGGAAGGGGCACGACGAGGAACGAAGTCAAACCATACCACGTACTCACACCATTGTTCATCCAATGTCTATAAGCGGTGTTTTCTGCGATATGTGCTTCTGGCTCTCCACAAAGGAACATCTCCAAGGGAGGGGGCGTGAGCTGCTTAAGCTTCATCCCATCCCGAATCCTTGCAATTAACACACCACGAAGATAGGGACTGAGAGGTAATCCTCTTCCAATCCACCACTCGAGTGGTAACCGATCAGGACCGACTAAAAGCTTACTAGATAACGCCTGAATCCGACTAAAACGCCGGGATAGGGCCTTAGTGTCCATTTGTCCTAGCACGCGGTATCCAGCTTTATTTAACCTTAAACAAGTCTTAGGACTTAACTTGTACTTATAGGCCAACTGCTGAGTACCAACGAGGAAGTAGCTCTCAAGCACAGCTTTCGCAGATACTGGGGATAAGTCCTTCGACATTATCTTAACCCAGAACCGCTTGGCGAACTCAAGACAACCCGTCTCAGATACAATAGACTTGGCATCAGATATATCTACTTGCAAAGCATCAAGTAGAGAACGGTACTCCTTAGCCACACTACGATCGGCAATGACGATGTCATCACCTAACAAAGCGTAGTCGAGAAATGGTCTCGTCTGATGAGGATATGCTCGTAATGCTGCCAACCACACAATAGCATGGTGGGACAACGCGAATAGAGCCCAGGAGCCGTAATAACCCAAAGGTTGACCTGCAATAAACACAACTTCGTCATGCCGTCCAGTAACGGACTTCAAAGAGCATGAGTTGAGTGCTAAGGCACCATTGACAATGCACGATGCCATCGTTTGACCGAAAAGGCACGCCATAAGCTCATATATGACTGGAACGGGCCACCGATCGGTGGCAGCGCTCAAGTCAAAACTTGCTATAAATCTTGGGCGTCTCTTTGCCAGACGATGGATAGGACCTTCTTGATGGAAGGTACCGTCTTGTGGAATACGCCTCAGAACAGACATACCCCACACATGCACGGGGTATAACAGACGTTGTTTAAACCAGTTACCGATTACAAACAAACGCCGCTTTCCGGCACCCTCTAAGGACTGAGCCAAACGTCCAGAATAAAGAGGTTGAGAAGAACGGTCGAAGCCCATGGCGAGGGAATCAAACACCAAGCCAGGCCAAGCCTCATAAAACCTCAACCCTTCATTAGCTGCCCAGGTACTAAATTTCGTATCAAACGGGTACAAAGTATACCCAGGTTGAAAGAGAATACCTGGACTGAAAATACCATCCGGTTCTGAATGAATGATTCGCAGCTGGCGGGCAAAAGCCGCGGTTTCCAAGAACATCGCAGAGAAGAAACAAGTCTCCTTCCGTTCTTTAGGAGCAGGCTGCTCATCACTACCTGTAACCTTTTTAGACCACATGTGCAACTGAACCTTCGGAACAGCCTTTCTTCTGGCTGATCAAACAATGCTTTCTGTCTTTCTCGAATATATCTTCTCGTTCATTTGATCTATTCCTTGGAATTCCGGAATGTGGAGTATATGTCTCAAAGTATCCCGTTGTATCCCGTTGGTCTCTTTGAGTTCGTTACTCTGGTTACCGGTGTAGTTTCAGTGAGCGTAGTGAACGGCTCGTATTGCTGC